GGTAGAGAGGACGAAGGGTAAGTCGTCGGGCTCATGCCCCGAAGAAGCGGGTTCGACTCCCGCCTCTATAGTTTTGGGTAAAAGGAAAAGGAGAGAGGGGGAAAACTAAGATGGATTAAACTGGACGGGAAGTTCGAAAGAGCGAAGAAGAGGCTTTAAACTCGTTTTTCAATGCGGAGACGTAATGAAGAGAACTGAAAAATGAATCATCTTAGTATCAGAGGGAGGCAGAGAAATCAAACGAGATTCCGTAAGTAGCAGGGAGCGAAAGCGGAGGAGTCCCAGAGAGTGAGTAAACAACGGAAGAAAGGAGTTCACATATCTAAGACTAAATGTTAATCCATACTGAAAGCGCGAGTACTGTGAAGGAAAGTTGAAAGAGACTTGAAAAGATCTGGAATCCTGTCTTTTAAAGCAGCTGTAAAACAGTGTACCTTTTGTATAATGGGTTTATGAGATATTGTTTGGCAAATTTAAGTAAAAAGGATAAAAATGTAGGTGAAGAGAAGTCGAGAGGGCTCTTTAGTCAAATTTCCCGAAACCAAGTGATCTAACCATGGGCAGTTTAATGAACGAACCGGTGGTTGTAGCAAAAACCTCGGATGACCTGTGGTTAGGGGTGAAAGACCAATCGGACTTGGAGATAGCTGGTTTTCTGCGAAAACTATTGAAGTAGTGCGTCTACATAGGGGTCAAAAGATTAAAATAGTATTTACACAGATGACGTCCTATTAAAATTTTAGGGTAAAGATTTATCGCTTTAAGGGGGATAGACTTTAAAGATAAAATTCGAAGTAGACAGACAGACAAGGGGCAAATAGGTTCTTTGTTAAAAGGGGGGAGCCCAAATTAGAAGTTAAAGTCACAGATTCAATAATTAAGTGTAAAAGGAGTATGGGATTTAGACAATGAAGAGGTAGGCTTGGAACCAGCCATCTTTGAAAGAATGCGTAGTAGTTCATTCAAGAACTCTTTTTCCCCAAAAATTATGGTGGCTAAAAATTGAACTGAAACTCTAGGGGCAGTAAGAAGTTTGCTTGGTAGTAGAACAGACTGTTGGGTGGTGGTGAGAACCCAAGAATCAGAAGCGAAAATGTGAACATGAGTAAAAAAATTGTTGCTTCATCTCCCCTGGTTTCCAAACCAAAAGTATCTGAGCGAAGAGGTTTGGGTGAAACAGTCTCTAAGGAGGGTGTCGATGAGGGATGGTAATAAACGCACAATGTGCCAGGAAATAATTAAAACAAAAGACTACTGTCGCAAACTAACACAAGTGGGAGATAGTGAGGGGGAAGTTTTTTTAAGGAACTCGGCCAGTTATAAGCTTTTATGAGAAGTTAAAACACAAGGCCTCGACTGTTTACCAAAAACATAGCTCTTTGCTAATATGAAGGTAGAAGTATGAAGGGTGAGACCTGCCCAATGGTTATATCTTAAAAGGTTAGTAGGGCTAACTTAATAAAGATAATTAAATGGCCGCGGTAACACTAACCGTGAAAATGTAGCGTAATCAATAGTCAATTAATTGTTGGCCGGTATGAATGGTGTCACGAGGGTCTCACTGTCTTAAGGAAATCTCCAGTGAAATTGAATTTGTAGTGAAGATGCTACATCCAAATTGTTAGACGAGAAGACCCCATGGAACTTTACTGGAAACTTATGTGGCTGACTTAAATAGTTTTAAAAGGTGGTGCGGATTAATTAGGGTTAAAAAGTTCACTTTTTTATTTGAAGAAAGGCAACTCAAAAACTTATATCTTTGGGATTTGATAAGTGGGACAGTTTGGTTGGGGCGATCGCCTTTAAAAAAGTAACGAAGGCGGGCTTAAGATATATATTTGGTTATGTCTGACTGCCAGGGGGAAACCTAGAGCAGACACTTATCTTTGGATGGTGGGTTTAAGTGACCCGTTAATTTAGGGTGAAATAGTTAACGATAAACAAATAAAAGTTACCCTGGGGATAACAGCGTAATAACGTCAGAGAGTTTTCATCGACGACGATGTTTGCGACCTCGATGTTGAATTGTGGCATCCTGGGGTGCAGTCGCTCCCAAGGGTTGGTCTGTTCGTCCATTAAAGCCGTACATGATTTGAGTTAAAAGCGTCGTAAGACAGCTTGGTTTCTATCTACAATTTGAAAAAACATTAATATAACTCTTTTCTAGTACGAAAGGATCGAAAAATGAGTGGTTCTCTTATTTTTATAAGTTACAATCAATGGATTGACTCGGATACTTTTTAAAGGGGGTTTTGGTTAATTACTGATTGCTTCTAAAGTATGAAAATTATATTAAGTTGTTTGAAGTTCGGAAGAAGAATTGTTAAGGGTTAGCTTGATCGGGATGGCTGTTTGTGTTTTTAAAGTGTGGGGCAGAGAGGTCTGGTTATATTGTTCCTAGTTTATGAGAATTGTGGGAGACAGAGATTTAGGGTGTATACTTGTATTTTATTTCTTTTAGTGGTGGGCGCCCTGGCGGCCGGTGTTGGAGGAAGAAAATTAGGAGAAAAAGGGGCTGGAATTTTAACTTCAAGCTGTTTGATTATAAGTTTATCTTGGTCTGTTTTGATATTTTATGAAATAATTTTAAGTTTTTCTACGACACATATAAAATTATGAAGGTGATTAGATTCTGATCTATTGACTGTTTATTTTGGCCTACAATTCGATGGTTTGGTTGCGATCATGTTGCTTGTTATTACAACAATCTCTACTTTAGTTCATATCTTTTCTACGGCATATATGCTTGGGGACCCTCATATTCCTCGCTTTATGTCTTATTTATCTTTTTTTACATTTTTGATGGTTGTATTGGTTAGTAGTGACAATTACTTACAGTTGTTTATTGGTTGGGAGGGGGTTGGTCTATGCTCTTATCTTTTAATAAATTTTTGATTAACTAGAGTTGAAGCAAATAAAGCGGCCATAAAAGCTATGTTAGTTAATCGAGTGGGAGATATAGGGTTGATTTTGGCTATGTTTGGTCTTTTGGATCGTTTTGGGTCTTTAGAGTTTTCTTCTCTTTTTAATGTGGTTGTTGTTTCTGCTCCATCAAGTGATATTACTTTAATTTGTTTGTTATTGTTTATAGGGGCGGTTGGAAAGTCTGCACAGTTGGGGCTGCACACTTGATTGCCGGATGCTATGGAGGGTAAATGTTGGGCCATTTTGTTTAAGTAATTAATTAAAACTTTTGAGTCACTGTATGCTGGGAGGACTTTGAATAGTTGAAAGGCGAGGAATCTTTAGGGGGTTTTGTCTTTTGCTTAGTCTTTAGACTTAAAATAGGAAGTTTATCCGCAGGTAACAAAATTCGAGGTTAGTAATTAGATTTAATAGATTGGTTTATTAAGTTTAAGAGTTTTAATCGAAATTATCTAAAGATTAGTCTTTAGACTTAGAATGTCTTGATTATTGGAACCTCCGAGACTTTTTGTGATTTTATTTTATAAATTAAAGTAAGCTTCTGGTTTAAAGTGTTCGTGGAAATAATTCATTTACTTTTAAAAATATTAATGGTCGTAGTTCCATTGCTTATCACAGTAGCTTATTTAACTTTAGCCGAACGAAAGGTTTTAGGATATATGCAGGCCAGAAAAGGGCCAAATGTAGTGGGGGTTAGTGGGTTGGCCCAGCCTTTTGCAGATGGTCTAAAACTATTTACTAAAGAGATGGTGGTTCCGCATCAAACCAATTTGTTTATTTATATAGTGGCGCCGGTGCTTTCCTTTACCTTGGCATTAATTGTTTGAGGGGTGGTGCCTTATGAGAGAGGGGCTTTAATAAGTGATTTAAAAATAGGGGTTTTGTATATTTTGGCTGTTTCTTCGATAAGTGTCTATGCGATATTAATGTCTGGGTGGGCGAGTAATTCTAAATATGCTTTTTTGGGGGCGATTCGGGCAGCTGCTCAAATGATTAGTTATGAAGTTTCGATTGGGCTGATCATCATTTCGGTTCTATTGTGTGTTGGCTCTTTGAGTGTTACTGAAATTGTTTTAGCGCAAAATAGTGGTGTTTGGTTTTTTTTTCCGTTATTTCCTGTTACAATAATGTTTTTTGTTTCAGCTTTGGCGGAGACAAATCGAGCTCCTTTTGATTTAACAGAAGGAGAGTCGGAGCTTGTGTCGGGGTATAACGTAGAGTATGCTTCGATGTCTTTTGCCCTATTTTTTCTTGCCGAATATGCTCATATTATATTAATGAGTTGTTTAACAATTATCTTTTTTGGGGGGGGGTGACTTTCTCCGGTAAAATATTTAAAAGGTGGGGCCGGGTGGTTTGGTCTAAAAGTTGTTTTAATCATTTTCCTTTTTATTTGGGTAAGGGCCTCTTTTCCTCGTATTCGATACGATCAGCTTATGTCTTTGTTATGAAAGGCGTATCTACCGCTAAGTTTGGGGGTTGTGACTTTTGTGGCTAGTGTTCTTTTTGGATTTAATGGTCCGCCTCCGATCTAAGATATTTTGTAATTTTTTGTTTGAGATCTTTAATTGGTTTAAGTATGAGGGTTAATTTTTTGATCGACTTGTCTAGTTTGGGAGTTTAATTCTGGGGGGGGGGGGTTCTAATGCCATTGCGTAAAGAGAATCCGCTTTTATCTCCGGTGAATGGTCTTCTGGTGGATTTGCCGTCTCCTTCAAATATAAGTTATTTGTGAAACTTTGGTTCTTTGTTAGGACTGTGCTTAGCTATGCAAATCGTAACGGGGTGCTTTTTGTCCATGCATTATTGTGCAGAGGTCGGCTTGGCTTTTGCATCGGTGGGACATATTATGCGCGATGTAAACTATGGGTTTTTATTAAGATATTTTCATGCTAATGGGGCTTCTCTGTTTTTTTTATGTCTTTATTTTCATATTGGGAGAAGTTTGTATTATGGGGGTTATTTGAAAGGTCCGGTTTGGCGAGTTGGCATTGTAATATTTCTTTTGACGATGGCGACGGCTTTTCTGGGCTATGTGCTACCTTGAGGTCAAATGTCTTTCTGGGGGGCGACGGTTATTACAAATCTATTGTCCGCAATACCCTATGTGGGGACAGATGTTGTGCAATGAGTTTGAGGGGGTTTTAGTGTCTCTGGGGCCACGCTCACTAGATTTTTTAGTCTGCACTTTCTTTTCCCCTTTATTTTAGCAATTTTAGTTGTGGTTCATTTAATATTTTTACATATAGAGGGATCCAATAGTCCTGTGGGGTCGAAGACTCCTGTGGACGATGTGGTATTTCATGTTTATTATACATCTAAAGACTGATATGGAATAGTGGTTACGCTTATGTTATTGAGTATAGTTGTGTATTTAATGCCTAATTTATTGGGCGATCCAGAAAATTTTATTCAAGCTAACTCATTAGTAACCCCAGTGCACATTCAGCCTGAGTGATACTTTTTATTTGCTTATGCAATTTTGCGCTCAATACCGAATAAATTCGGGGGGGTTGTGTCTATGTTTTTAAGTATATTAATTTTATTTTTTTTCCCACTACTACACCGGAGTTGATTAAGGGGGTTGCCCTTTCGTCCATTTGGACGTATGGCTTTTTGATCTTTTGTTGTGAATTTTGTTCTTCTTACCTGAATCGGGTCTTTGGTCGTAGAAGAGCCTTTTATAATAATAGGGCAGCTGGTTGCGCTATACTATTTTTTCTACTTTCTTATATTAATTCCTTTGTTGGGGGAAGTGGAAAATAATCTTTTATTTAAACAAAGGAAAAAATGTGACTTGTAGAGAATTGCAAATCAGTTATTATTTGGATGAGGACAGGGGGAGGTGGAACGGGGGGGGGGGAGCCKCCTCCTGCCTATCCTCAAGAGGAGGTGGAGCTAATTGCGCGCCCCACGGGGGGTTTTGCTGTTGGCAGATGTTGCAGTGAAATTAGAAGGCTCTGTTTAGCAAAGAAGTATTAGTTAATGTGATTAAACCACGAGCTCCTGTTACTAAGCCTTTTCATATTAGCCCTGGTGATTATTAGTATAAATAATTTTATTTTAAAATTATCAATTTTAATATTATTAATTATAAGTGAGGGGGGGGGCCTTTCTTTTTTATTTAATTTTTTTTTTGAATTATCTGGGGGGGGGTTGTTGATTGAAAATGGTTGGACAGAAACCACTAAATTAATTATTGTTTTAGGCTCTGTCGCTGTTTTATTGATGGTGGACATGGAGAGGCTAATTTTTCCAAAATTTTTTGGGGGACGAGTTTATGGAACTTTTTTTCAAACGAATGCGCATTTACCCCTTTTAAATCTAATGGTGGCATTAGGGGGTCTTTGTTTAGTTTCTTCAAGTAATTGACTTTCTGTTTATTTAGCAATTGAATTGTCTACTCTTTCCCTTTTTATTTTGGTTGCTCAAAAAGGGGGGTCTGGGCAAAGTGCTGAGGCCGGTTTGAAATATTTTGTATTAGGGGCACTTTCCTCTGGTTTATTTTTATTTGGGTGTGCTTTATTGTGTGGGTTTACGGGAGGGACTCATATTTCATATATAAATTTAGTATTAAATCCGGGGTTGGGCTTTTCTGAGCTTCGAATCCCAATTGGCAGTTTGTTAATTGTGGTGTCTCTTTTATTTAAGTTGTCCGCTGCTCCTTTTCATATGTGGGCGCCGGATGTTTATGATGGAGCTCCGACAACGACGACGGCTTTATTGGCCACTGTTCCTAAAGTTGGCTACTTTTCAATTTTGGTTTCAATTGGGTCGGCGGTTAATATTTTGTTAGTTGGGGCTCTTTTTTCGATGGTTGTGGGGGCTATTGGTGCCTTAAACCAAACCAAAGTCAAACGGTTGTTGGCTTACAGTGGGGTGGGGCATATGGGGTTTGTGCTTTGGGGAATAGAGGTTGGGTCATTTGAGAGTATTCAAGCTAGTTTAATTTATGTGGTTTTATATGTAGTAATGTCTATTTGTGTTTTTGCGATAATATTAACTTTAGGCGCCGCCAAAAATTTGATTGTAGAGTTTAGTGGGCTTTCCAGGAGATTATCTGTTTTAGCCTTAACTTTGGCTTTGACTTTTCTTTCGATCGCGGGGATTCCTCCTTTAGTGGGGTTTTGGGGCAAATGGCTGGTTTTATTGTCTGGGGTGGTATATCAATATTATTTAGTCTTTCTTTTGGCTGTGATGTGTTCCGTTGTGGCTGGTGTTTATTATGTTAGAATAGTCAAAATTATCTATTTTCAAGCCAGTTTTTCTCTTTTGATAAGCTCAAAGGTGTTAAGGAAAGAAAACTGAATTAATTTAAGAAAGGCTTTGTTAATCGGTGCTGGTTTGTATGTTATTGGGTTTACAATGTTGTCTCCGAATTTATGGCTGCAATTAGCCCATTGGGCTGTGGGGGGGTTATTTTAAAATAATTAAATCTGCTTGGGGCGGTCTTTTATATACTAGCATTTGGAGTTGTTGGTTCTGGAATTATGGTGATATCCGCGCTCAATCCTATCCATTCGATTTTTTGGTTAATTGTTGTTTTTATCGGTTCTGCGGTTTTTTTTCTTTGATTGGGTATATCCTTTGTTGCTTTAATGTTTTTGATAATCTATGTGGGGGCGATTGCTATTTTATTTTTGTTTGTAATTATGTTATTGAATTTAACAGACTTTCCCCCCGCCTTTCGATTAGGGGGGGAGGCAGACATGACAAATTACATTCCTATTGGGTTGGTTATTGGAACATTTTTTTTTTCAGAAGTTGCTTCGAGTTGATTAATTATAGGTGGCCCTTATACCCCCCAGGGGTTTTTTGGGGCTGAAATAGGAGGTGCTTGAGATTTGGCCATTCCCTGGTTTTTAATGAAGTATCAAAATATGGAGGCGCTCGGGCGAATTTTGTATATAGCTTGTTATTATTTATTTATTTTAGCTAGTTTTATACTTTTAGTGGCCATGGTGGGGGCGATCGTGTTAACTCAAGAAATTGGGTCAGAAGTAGGACCCGTGGTCAAAAGACAAGATATTTTTTTTCAAACTAGTCGGTAAGAACTGAGGCAAAAGAATTTTATCTAAAGACTTAGCCGAGCTTTGTTTGGGGTTGATTTTAAATATTAATGAGCGGTGCTTATTTTGATCAATTTAAAATAGTGGCTCTGATCGCCTTGACTAATTCATCAATGATGATGATCTTAGTAGTGGTTGTGGTTTTATTATTATTCAAGGGGGTTCAATTAATCCCGAAAAGGTGGCAGTCTTTGATTGAGTTAATCTATGAGCACTTTCATGGTGTCGTGAAAGATAATTTAGGATCTGAGGGGCTAAGGTATTTTCCTTTAATTGTTTCTCTCTTTTTTTTTATAGTGTTTTTGAATGTGTTGGGCTTATTCCCTTATGTTTTTACCCCAACTGTTCATATTGTAGTCACATTGGGTTTGTCCTTTTCAATAATCATAGGTGTGACTCTAGCTGGGTTTTGGAGGTTTAAGGGGGATTTTTTTAGTGTTTTTATGCCAAGTGGCGCTCCTTTGGGCTTAGCCCCTCTTTTGGTATTAATAGAAACAGTAAGTTTTATCTCCAGGGCTATTTCATTAGGAGTCCGTTTGGCTGCTAATTTATCGGCGGGCCATTTGTTATTTGCTATTTTAGCCGGGTTTGGGTTTAATATGTTAGTTGCAAGTGGGCCTGTGGGGGTTTTCCCCCTATTAATAATGGTTTTTATAACATTATTAGAGGTAGCCGTTGCAGTTATCCAGGCTTATGTCTTTTGTTTATTAGCCACTATTTATTTGGCGGATACAATTGTATTACATTAGCGGGAAAGGCCGGAGGGATTTTCTGGCTTAAGTTCCAAGAAGGGTTGGGGCTAAGGTATTGCTGTGGGGGAAGAAGGTCTGGTTTATAAAATGTTTTATAAAATATTTTATAAAAATATTTTGAGAAATAAATAAGAAGAAGAAGTGAATAGTGTTTGGTTTAAATAATGGGCTAAGTCTAATTTTTTTTTTGCTTTTTATGGGGGGAATTAATGTGATGAAGGTTTCGAGAGAGGATGGTGTTAAATTAAAAAAAGTTGCGCTTGAGTGATCTTTGGCGATTTTAATAAGTGTTTTGGTTTTGTGGGGGGCCTTTGATTTAGAGGGGCAATTTCAAATTATAAACCGAATAGAATGGATTGTTTCTCCGGCCTTAAATTTTCAATGGGGTCCGGGGGTTTTTGCTTTAGATGGGGTTTCTTTGTTTTTTTTTGTTTTAACTGCGTTATTGATACCCATTTGTATCTTAATAAGTTGAAAGTCCATTAAGCACCTATTTAAAGAATTTTTGTTGTGTCTATTGTTTTTAGAAGCTTTATTAGTTGGAGTGTTTTTAGTGCTTGACCTGCTTTTATTCTATCTTTTATTTGAGGGCATATTGATCCCTATGTTTCTTTTGATTGGTGTTTGAGGCTCCAGAGAAGAAAAGGTTCGTGCTTCTTATTATTTTTTTTTTTATACTTTCGCGGGGTCGGTGTTTATGCTTTTGGGCCTCTTTCAAATATATAGTGTTACAGGAACAACTGATTATCAGATATTATTAAATATAAAATTACCTGTTACTACTCAAAAATGGGTGTTGGCTGGGATTTTTCTTAGTTTAGCGGTTAAAATTCCTCAAATACCATTTCATATTTGATTGCCCCAAGCGCATGTGGAGGCCCCTGTTTCTGGTTCGGTAATATTGGCGGGGATATTATTAAAGTTAGGCGGCTATGGGTTTTTAAGATTTTCTTGGCCGATTTTGCCCGCGGCCTCCGAGTATTTTGCCCCCCTAATTATTATGTTGGGTGTGGTGGCTATTATTTATGGGGGTTTGCTGACCTGTCGGCAAGTGGACTTTAAACGGCTTATTGCTTATTCTTCGGTGGCACACATGGGGCTGGTCCCTTTAGGTTTATTTACTCATACAATTGAGGGGTTGGTGGCGGCCGTTTTTATGATGTTGGCGCATGGTTTTGTTAGCTCGGCCCTTTTTATTGCGATTACTTATTTATATGAACGTCATCACACTCGTCTTATTAAGTATTATCGTGGGGTGACTCTTACAATGCCTGTTTTTGTTTGTATAATGATGGTTTTATCATTAAGTAACATGGGGATTCCTTTAAGCTGTAATTTTGTTGGAGAGTTTTTTTCGTTGTTAGCTGCTGTTGAATATAATTTTGGGCTTGGGGTGTTAGCCACTTCGGGTATGGTTTGGTCCGCGGCGTATTCTCTCTATTTATATAATCGAATTAGTTTTGGGGCGGCCTCTAATTACCTCCTTTTTATTAGAGACTTAAACAGGTGTGAGTTATTGGCTATCTCCCCTTTGCTAATAGCGATTTTTATTTTTGGAATATTTCCTTTTATAATTATAGACCCTGTAAAGAATGGGGTAATCTTTAGTCCGGGGGGGGGTTAGTATATTTATTAAGCTTAAAATTAGCCCTGGTTTGGTTATTTGAGATTCGAAAGTCCTTTGGTTTTGGGGAAGAGAAAAAAACAAGTGACCTCCTTGATACATGCTAGTATCTAATGAATAGCTTTCAGACTCAGCTAGATGAAAGGATCTGCTTTTATTCAGGTGTGACTGGGCCTATGATAGTGTGCGAACAGGTGAGGGAACCCGGAGGCCAAGTTTGGCTGGGCCGGAGTCGTATTAGGTAGAAGGGGGTGTAATGGACCACCTTGCCTATGATGCGGAGCTTTAGTTTGGAGCCACATTTTCACTGAGACAAGGGGAAAGCTCAAATGGGGAATTGGCCCCGGAGGCAGCAGTAAAGAATTTTGTGCAATATATGAAGGTAAGACACAGAGAGGGCACCTTGCCTAGTCCGTCAAATTAAGTGCCAGCAGACGCGGTGAAACTTAAGGGCTAGTTTTGTGGGCAAAAGCGTAAAGGGTGTGATAGGCCGTTTTAATTAAAAAGGGTTTTATAATTTAAGAAGGTAAATGGAATTTTTTTGTAGCGGTGGAATGTGTAAATAGAAAAAAGAACTTTAGACGTGAAGACTATTTATTTTTGAGATTATAGTGTGATGGCTAAAACACGAGAGTATGGGGAGCAAACAGGATTAGGGACCCTGGTAGTCTATACTGTAAATAATGAAAAAGATGTGAAGCAATCCTAAAAAGTCAGAAATTTTCCGCTTGAGTAGTACGACCGCAAGGTTAAAATTCAAAAAACTTGGCTGTTCACTGTTTTAATTAGAGGAGCGTGTCGTTTAATTCGATAGTCCGCGAGAGACCTTACCCAAACTTGAATCCTTCATTGACAGGTATTGCATGGCCGTCGTCAATTTGTGTATTAAACATAAAACAGATTTAACCCAGTGGTTTGTCACTTGGATGAAGTCAGGTCTTATTGTCCTAATGTTTGGGGATTAGATGCGCTACATTTTTTTATACAATAGGAAACTTTGAGTGTGAAACCTGAAAATAAGAGTTCGGAAAGTGCCTGGAAGATAACGGAAAGTTGTATTTAATAGTAATTGAAAAGTAGAGCGTTTCAATGAAATTTTTTCAGTGTTAGTACAAATTGCCCGTCGCCTTTGCTTAGACAGGTTGGTTGATTGCCCCTCAAGAGGGTTTCTAATATCTCCGAGGCAGAGTAAGTCGTAACATAGTGAGGGTGAGGGAACTGGCCCTTGGAACAGGTCCGTCAGGCCTGGGGTTAAAAAATAATAAAACAATGCAACTTGTTGAGGTGCTAAATTTATTCGGGAACATGGATTTTATAGTGGAGGAATGGCCCTTGAAACAGGTCCGTCAGGCCTGGGGGCAAAAAATTATACAACAATGCAACTTATTGAGATGCTAAATCTATTCGGGAACATGGACTTTATTGGGGAAGAATGGGAAAGATGTTTAGGGGCAATTTACATGCTCGATAAGGCGGGGGTAATGAACGCTCATCAGTGGTTTTTTGGTCGAATGCCGCATTCGGTTATGGCGTTGAATCTCTGATGAAACCCTTGTCCTTCATATTTTTTTATTAATGAAATCCCCCGTGAATTAGAGGGTTTAAATATTTTCGGGGGTCCTGCAGGCAAGCGTTTAGCCCAGGAAGCCCTACAGCATTTTGCTTTTGCGTTTGGGGAATATACATCGATAGAATCTATTGGGAGTTTTTTTTCAACGTCTGAGGGATCAAGCTCCCATTATCCATTGTCGAGTATTTCTTCAGGGCGTTTGGGGTCAATGTCTGAAAGTGTCTCTTCCGGGGCTCGGGGGTCAATGTTCCAAGGTTCTGCACAAAGTTTTGGGGCAGTGGCGGGGGAACTATCACATCAAGGTTCTCTGCATAGTTTTAACTCAATGTGTGGGGAGGCTCTCGGGGCTCGGGGGTCAATGTTCCAAGGTTCTGCACAAAGTTTTGGGTCAGTGGCGGGGGAACTATCACATCAAGGTTCTCTGCATAGTTTTAACTCAATGTGTGGGGAGGCTCTTTATCAGCCAGGAGAAATGACTCAGTCTCTTTTGCCTGAAGCGTCCTGCTCACGGATATCGCAAATTTCGTTGAGAGAACACACACCGGAATTTTCACGGGGTATGCCCCGTGTGGATGCAATTGAACCTATTAATAAGACGGACCTAGAAAAGACTTCTTTACTTATAAGCAAGTACTGTGGGGCGGTTTAGTTTTTGGTTTTTAGAAGATTGGTGCTTTTGAAAGGGGGGGGGGAATTAGACTTTGTTGGGTTATATGTTTTTATTGTGGCGTAAGCCAGAGATGATATTTGAAATGGGGGAAATTTATTTGACTTTAAGATGGGGGCTGCCTAAGAATTTGTTTGGTTTTATGTCTTTTATATCATTTAGTTGAGCAGTCCCGGCTGGCAAGCCCCTCCTTTTTTTGGAATTTGTTTAGGGGTGCGAACTGTTTTATGTCATCCATATCATTTGGTTGAGCCTTCTCCTTGGCCCTGTCTCGGGGCGGGGGGGGCTTTTTTTATAACTGTGGGCAGTGTTATGTATTTTCATTATGGCTTAGTTCAAATTATGTATTTGGGAGTTTTGGTCGTTGTGATAATTATGTTTGTTTGATGACAAGATGTTATTAGAGAGTCGACTTTTCAAGGGTTTCATTCCTTAGTAGTTAAACAGGGGATAAAATATGGAATGCTTTTATTTATACTTTCGGAAGTTCTTTTTTTTTTTTCTTTTTTTTGAGCTTTTTTTCATAGTAGTCTGGCACCAGCTGTTGAGTTGGGTGTGGTTTGACCTCCTCAAGGGGTTAATCCTTTAAACTCTTTTTCAGTTCCTTTGTTAAATACTGCTGTTTTATTAAGTTCTGGGGCGACTGTCACTTGGGCTCATCATGCTATAATTAGTGGAAAGAGAGAAGAAGCAATTCTGGGTTTGTCTTTAACTGTTTTTTTGGGTGTTTTATTCACTGGGTTACAAGGAATTGAGTATTATGAGGCTCCTTTCACTATTTCGGATTCGGTTTATGGGTCTACTTTTTTTATGGCAACTGGATTTCATGGTTTTCATGTTCTAATTGGGACTACCTTTTTAATTATTTGTTTGGTAAGATTAAAGTTGAATCAATTTACAAGTCGCCAACATGTTGGGTTTGAGGCGGCGAGTTGGTATTGGCATTTTGTGGATGTGGTGTGATTATTTTTATATCTTTGTGTTTATTGATGGGGTTCATAGTTATTTTTATATTTTTGTGTTTATTGAAGGGGCTATTATAAAAAAATTAAGAGCAAATGTTAAATAATTTTTTTTATATCGTAAATGTATGTGGAAAGAAAGACATACCGGAGTCTTGGCACTTGGGTTTCCAAGAGGCGGCCGCTCCGGTGATGGAGGAAATAGTTTTTTTTCATGATCAGATTATGTTTTTATTGGTTATTATTGTGATAGTCGTGTTGTGGTTGCTTGTTGAGGCTTTAAATGGTAAGTATTATGACAGAGATTTGATTGACGGAACTTTATTAGAAATTGTTTGAACTTTAATCCCAGCTGTAATATTGGTTTTTATTGCTTCTCCTTCTTTAAAACTATTGTATTTGATGGATGAGGTTGTGAGTCCTGCTTTAACAATTAAAGCAATTGGACATCAATGGTATTGGTCTTATGAATATTCCGATTATCAGGAAGAAACGTTAGAATTTGATTCTTATATGGTTCCGACATCGGATTTAAATAGTGGCGACTTTAGGTTATTAGAAGTGGATAATAGATTGGTGGTTCCTATAAACACACATGTGAGAATCTTAGTGACTGGCGCGGATGTTTTACATTCTTTTGCTGTCCCTGCCTTGGGGATAAAAACAGATGCGGTTCCGGGTCGGCTAAATCAAGCCGGAATTTTTATTAAAAGACCAGGGACGTTCTACGGTCAATGTTCAGAGATTTGTGGGGCGAACCATTCTTTTATGCCGATTGTAATTGAGGCGGTTTCGCTAGACCGATATATTAATTGAATGTTGTCTTTGTCTAATGAATAGGCGCTTTTTTTAATTTTTAGATAAAGTAAATAGTGTACTATAAGTATATAATTGTTATTGTAATATTATTATTATTAGGGGGTTGGGGAGTGGTTTTAAACAGAGGGCATTTTATAATAATGATAATTTCTATTGAATTAATTTTATTAGCGGCTTTTTTTTTGTTTTTAATTAATTCTATTGAAATAGATCTTTTAATAGAACAAGTTTTTACAATTATGGGTTTAACAATCGCGGCGGCAGAGTCTGCTATCGGGTTGGCCATTATGGTTGCATATTATCGAATAAGAGGAACAATAATTTTAAAATCTTTTAGTTCACTTCGGGGTTAAAAAATAATTATTTATGCAATATATGAGATACGGTGCATTCGGAGTTTTATAGCCTTTTCTTTTTATTGGTTTTTAGTGTAGTTCTTTCTGCGCTTTTTTCTGGTGCTTCTTATTTTTTAGGGGTAAAACAACCGGATCGAGAGAAAGTTTCGGCTTATGAATGTGGGTTTGAGCCTTTTGGGATACCAGGCCGCCCTTTTTCAGTTCGATTTTTTTTAGTCGGCATTTTGTTTTTAATTTTTGACTTAGAAATCTCTTTTCTTTTCCCTTGGTGTGTTCTCTTTAATCAAATTTCTCCTTTTGGTTTTTGAATTATGGTAGGGTTTTTGGGGGTTTTAACCTTGGGTTTAATATATGAGTGGATTAAAGGTGGGCTGGAGTGGGAATAGGGAAAAGTTTCCAGATTTAAAAGTAAATAAGTTGTAAAGTAGAAGAGAAAGTCCTGTCTGTTATGTGAATAATCGTATATCGAAAAGTTTTTATACCAACTCCGGTGTCTGCCTTAATTCATGCGGCGACCATGGTGACGGCAGGTGTTTTTTTATTAATTAGATCTTCTCCTTTTTTTGAACAAGCTCCACTTGCTTTAATGATCGTAACAATTGTTGGGTCTCTAACGGTGCTTTTTGCCGCTACTGTTGGGGTAATCCAAAATGATCTAAAAAAAGTTATTGCTTACTCGACTTGTAGTCAATTGGGATATATGGTGGTGGCTTGTGGGCTTTCTCATTATTCGATAAGCCTATTTCATTTAATGAACCATGCTTTCTTTAAAGCTTTATTATTTTTAAGTGCGGGGTCTGTCATCCATGCTTTGTCTGACGAGCAGGATATAAGGAAGATGGGGGGGCTGATTAAGTTAATTCCTCTTACTTATATTATGGTTGTTGTTGGCTCTTTATCTTTAATGGGGTTTCCTTATTTAACAGGGTTTTATTCTAAAGATTTAATTTTAGAATTGGCCTTTGAACAATATTATTTAACTTTTGCTTATTGATTGGGGGGTTTTTCGGCTTTACTTACCACTCTTTATTCGATTCGATTGGTTTATTTAACTTTTTTATCTAATACCAATTCTAGAAAAGCGATTTTTAGACGTGTCCATGAGGGTTCTTGGAATTTAGTTTTGCCTTTAATAATATTAGCTTTGGGGAGTCTTTTTGTGGGCTATTTGACTAAAGAGGTGGTTTGGTCTTTTCAAATAACATTCCCCCCAATTGTTCCTGTTTTTATTAAGTTGTTGCCGGTCTTTCTTAGTTTGGGGGGGGCGGCATTAGTTATTGTTCTTTATTTTTATTCAATCCATTTATTTAAGGTGCCTTCTTTTATAGGCCGAATGGGCTACACTTTTTTATACTCTGCTTGGCAGTTTAACTATGTTCTTAACTATTTTTTGGCGAAGAGGGTGTGGAGGGGGGGCCACCAGATTTCGTATCGGACTATTGACAAAGGAACATTAGAGTTGGTGGGCCCAAAAGGGGTGTCTAATTTTTTGATTGGGTTAACTCGAGGCCTTAGTAATTTACAAGCTGGTCAAGTTTTTAATTATGCCTTAGTTATATTAATTGGTGTTGCTATGTTTATTTGGGGGGTTGTTTAGTCTTTTTTTTTGAAAATTATCTTCTGATTGAGGGGGTTAGGTTAAAGTAGACCGTTAGCCTTCAAAGCTAAAAATGTGGGTGCAAGTCCCGCACTCCCTGACTCAATTGGTTTGGATTATATTTTAGTTAAAATGCCACAATTAGACACAACCATGTTTTTAACTCAATATCGATGAACTTTACTTGTTTTATTTTTATTATTTTTTCTATTGGTGTTTTTTGTTTTACCTACGATTAAAATGAATTGGTTAATAAGAAAGTCGGCCATAAAAAGTGGGGCCAATTTAGGGGACTGTTTGGGGCTAACTAAAGAAGTGGTTTGTTTTTGTAGATGAAAAGTTTATATGTAGTTCGTTGGGGGTTTTCTACTAATCATAAAGATATTGGTACGTTATATTTAGTCTTTGGGATTGGGGCAGGCATGATTGGCACGGCCTTCAGTATGTTAATAAGATTAGAGCTCTCGGCTCCGGGGGCTATGCTAGGAGACGATCATCTTTATAATGTAATTGTTACGGCACATGCTTTTATTATGATTTTTTTTTTGGTTATGCCAGTGATGATAGGGGGGTTTGGAAATTGGTTGGTTCCACTATATATTGGTGCTCCCGACATGGCCTTCCCCCGGCTTAATAATATTAGTTTTTGGTTGTTGCCTCCTGCTCTAATATTATTATTAGGCTCCGCTTTTGTTGAACAAGGAGTTGGTACCGGGTGGACGGTGTATCCTCCTCTATCGAGCATCCAGGCTCACTCTGGGGGGGCGGTGGACATGGCTATTTTTAGCCTTCACTTAGCTGGGGTGTCTTCGATTTTGGGTGCAATGAATTTTATAACAACTATATTGAATATGCGGGCCCCTGGGATGACATTAAATAAAATGCCATTGTTTGTGTGGTCTATCTTGATTACTGCTTTTTTATTATTACTATCTTTGCCAGTACTAGCGGGGGCGATAACCATGCTTTTAACGGATAGAAATTTTAATACCACTTTTTTTGATCCCGCCGGAGGGGGAGACCCAATTTTATTTCAGCATTTGTTTTGGTTTTTTGGGCATCCAGAGGTTTATATTTTAATATTGCCTGGTTTTGGAATGATTTCTCAAATAATACCAACTTTTGTCGCCAAGAAGCAGATTTTTGGATATTTAGGAATGGTTTATGCAATGCTCTCAATTGGAATATTGGGTTTTATTGTGTGGGCGCATCATATGTTTACGGTTGGGATGGATGTGGACACAAGAGCATATTTTACTGCCGCAACTATGATTATTGCTGTGCCAACTGGAATAAAAGTGTTTAGTTGGTTGGCCACTATTTTTGGGGGGACTTTGAGATTAGACACTCCTATGCTTTGGGCAATGGGGTTTGTTTTTTTGTTTACATTGGGTGGTTTAACTGGGGTTGTATTGGCCAATAGTTCTTTGGATGTTGTTTTGCATGACACATACTATGTTGTAGCCCATTTTCATTATGTGCTTTCTATGGGGGCGGTGTTTGCTATTTTTGGTGGCTTTTATTATTGAGTGGGTAAAATAACGGGGTATTGTTATAATGAGCTATATGGCAAAGCCCATTTTTGGTTAATGTTTATCGGTGTTAATTTGACCTTTTTCCCTCAACACTTTTTGGGCTTGACAGGTTTTCCGAGACGATACTCTGATTTTGCAGATTGTTTTGCTGGTTGAAATTTGGTTAGCTCTTTAGGCTCTACTATTTCAATAGTAGGAGTTGTTTTTTTTATATATATTATTTATGATATATATGTTTGAGAAGAGGAGTTTATTGATTGAATGGAAGACCAGGGGGAAAGTTGGGCTTCTTTAGAGTGGGCTCACGTTTCTCCTCCTTTATTTCACACTTATGAGGAGTTGCCTTTTGTATGGGAGACTATAAAAGGGGAGGAGTTTTTAAAGAATAGGCATAATTAAATTTTGAGGTGTTAAACAACTGATTAGTTTTATGAATGAATTAGGACGGGCGTTAGTAATTGACGGAATATTTGTTTGTGCTGGGGGTGACGATTACTAAAGTAATTTTGTAAATAGTTTTCTTTTTCATGTTTATTTTTAGGACACCCTTGAAGTTGTGGGCGGGGCCTCTGCCCATTATTTCAGGGGTGGAAGAGGGGGGGGGA